GCGTATATTATTTTAATAATGTAAATAGACACTGTTTTAGGGACAAAAATTTACGCTCGAGGTCTTCCTGTTTCCGGGGGGGTTTGCAGGACAATAAGATCTTAGGAGTTTAGGGGGGTAGGGGGGTTTAACGGGAATAAACCCTCACGGGGGGAATCTTAGATATGTTAGGAGAAATTAAAATACTTTATGCTCTTGATATCCTCTATTGCAATTCTTCGATCCAAGGCTTAAACCATGCATTTCCATTATTTAATACAAGAGAAAATGCTCACCCTTGACTAAACGTTGACGCGCTGCACTCTGAAATGCCAAGTGAAAGGAAAACGAAAAAAAATAACCTGACCCCCGTGGAGAGAACGCCCGGCATGTGGGATTATCTCGCTTGTGTACTCCACCAATAACTTATGTCAGCGTTAGGGAAAGAGTGAGGAATAAATCTATCAATGACCCTGAAGTAGGAACCAAATGCCAGGAATAGTTCACTGAGTGAAACCCCCACGATTATTGTCCCTCACCTTCAATAAGAGTATGCATTAAGGAATCAACTGATGGTCGGTTCTTACTACATTAAAATGGGGTATTCGACGGGATGGTGGGTTCTTGGTATATCTCGACTGATGAGTTTTAGTGTTAGGTCTTAAATTACGTTTATTGGTAATACTATTTCTTCTCTACTTATATTAATGCTTTATGTTACCTTCCTTTATTGTCCTTGCTTTATGTTTAAATTCGATTATAGTTGATTAATAAGTATATGTATACTTACATTCTATTAAATGGTTAATATATATATATGGTGTTATTACATATATGTAATATACAAAAAGTAGTTTAACTGAGGATGCTGGCTTTGGGAGCCAGTGGCGGGGGTTAGAATCCCCCCTTTTTGAGCAGTAGGAGGGATTTTAACCCTCGGCGTCCGGTTTACAAGACCGGTGCTCTGGCGCTGAGCTACTAATGCTTGGTTATTGAAGTACCTTGTTTTCTAGTAAGCCTGCTATGGGTATTAGGATTAGGAATAGTGAGAAGTACAAGATAGAGGCAACTTGTCCAATGATCACATATGGGTGTTCAACGGGTATGCCTCCGATTCAAGTGAGGATGGCTACGTCGGCGATTAGTGTTCAGAATAGAAGCTGCGTGAAGGGCCGAAAGGTGAGGCTGCGTTGTTTTGATGTGTGTAAGAGGGGGACTACCATGAGGATAAGAATAGAGGCGAGTAGGGCTAGAACCCCTCCTAGTTTGTTTGGGATTGATCGTAGGATTGCATATGCGAATAGGAAGTATCATTCTGGTTTGATGTGAGCAGGGGTGACTAGGGGGTTGGCAGGGGTAAAGTTGTCTGGGTCCCCTAGGTAGTTAGGGGAGAATAAGGTTAGTGTTGTGAGTGCTGCGAGGAGGGTTGCAAATCCAATGAGGTCTTTGTAGGAGAAGTAGGGGTGGAATGGGATTTTGTCTGTGTCGGAGTTCAGTCCGAGGGGGTTGTTTGAGCCGGTTTCGTGGAGGAAGATGAGGTGGACGATGGTGGCGGCGGCAATGATGAACGGTAGTAGGAAGTGGAAGGCAAAGAATCGGGTTAGGGTTGCATGATCAACTGAGAATCCGCCTCAGATTCATTGAACTAGGGTATTTCCTACGTAGGGGACAGCGGAGAGTAGGTTTGTGATTACGGTGGCTCCTCAGAAAGATATCTGTCCTCAAGGGAGGACGTACCCTACAAAAGCTGTGGCTATGACAAGAAGTAAGAGGACGACTCCGATATTTCAAGTTTCTTTTTGTAGGTAGGAGCCGTAGTATAGGCCTCGTCCGATGTGGAAGTAAATGCAGATGAAGAAAAAGGAGGCCCCGTTTGCGTGGAGATTGCGGATTAATCAGCCGTAGTTGACGTCGCGGCAAATGTGGGCGACGGATGAAAAGGCAGTGGCGATGTCAGAGGTGTAGTGTATTGCTAGAAATAGGCCAGTTAGGATTTGGGCGATTAAGCAGAGTCCGAGCAGGGAGCCAAAGTTTCATCAGGCGGAGATGTTTGATGGGGTGGGGAGGTCGATGACTATGTCGTTTGTGATTTTTATTAGTGGGTGGGTTTTGCGTAGGCTTGCCATTGTGTTTTTGTAGTTGAATAACAACGGTGGTTTTTCACGCCACAGGTCCTGGTTAAAATCCTGGTAGGAACTATGACTTATGTTATGTCTTTATTTTTATTGGGGTTGGTGTTAGGGTTAGTAGCGGTGGCTTCAAATCCGTCTCCTTATTTTGGTGCTTTAAGTTTAGTGGTGGTTGCAGCTTTTGGTTGCGGGATTTTGGTTTGGCATGGGGGGTCGTTTTTGTCTTTAGTGTTGTTTTTGATTTATTTGGGTGGGATGTTGGTGGTGTTTGCTTATTCTGCGGCGTTGGCTGCGGAGCCGTATCCAGAGACTTTAGGGAGCTGGCCGGTGTTGGTTTCGATGTTGATGTACGTTGGTATTGTGGTTTTGGTTTTTGTGCTGTTTTTAGGGGGATGGGAGGGGTATTCGTGGGCTGTAGTTGATGAGGCAGATTGGTATTCTATGTCGCGGGGAGATGTGGTGGGGGTTGCTTTTATGTATTCTTATGGTGGGGGGATGCTTGTGGTTGGGGGTTGGGTATTGTTGTTGACGCTGTTTGTTGTGTTGGAGTTAACACGAGGGTTGGGTCGAGGGGCGCTTCGAGCGGTTAGATGGTGAGGAGCAGGGTGGATAGGGTAAGGGTAAGGAGGAACAAGGTTATGTATGTCTTGATTGAGCCTTGTTGGATGTTGCTAATGGTTGAGATGAGAGGGGTGTTTAGGTTGGTGGTAGCTTTGGGGCCGATTTTTTCTAGTCAGGTGAGGTCAATGGTTTGGCTGGCAACGGTTTGGCCGAGGGAGAGGCTTATTTTAGGAGAGAGTCGGTGGAATACACTTTGGAAGAAGCCAAGTATGTTTGAGAAGTGGTGTAGGGCAAGGTGGGGGGTGGTTTTGACTTGTTTTGTGGTTAGGGAGGCTAGTTCTAGGGCAGTAAGGAGTCCTGCTAGTGTGACGGTGAGGGCGGCAAGTTTTAGTGGTAAGGGTATGGATATGATGGGGGTTTTTATTGGTAGGGTGTTGGTGGTGATTAGTAGGCCGGCAATAATGCTTCCTCAAGCTAGTCGTTTAATGGGGTTAATTACTGCAGGGTTGTTTTCATTGATTGGGGAGAGGGTGTTGAATCGGGGGTGGCCTATGGACACAAAGAATACGACTCGTAGGCTGTAGATGGCTGTGAAGGAGGTTGCTAAGAGGGTTAGGGTGAGGGCTCAGGCGTTTAGGTGGGAGGTGTTTAGGGCTTCAATAATGGCGTCTTTTGAGAAAAATCCGGCTAAAAAAGGTGTTCCCGTTAGAGCAAGGCTGCCGATTGTGAGGCAAGAGGTGGTGAAGGGGGCTAGATGGTGTATTCCTCCTATTTTTCGGATGTCCTGTTCATCGTTTAGGCTGTGAATGATAGAGCCGGAGCAGAGGAAAAGTATTGCTTTGAAGAAGGCGTGGGTGCAGATGTGTAGGAAGGCAAGTTGGGGTTGGTTGAGTCCAATGGTTACTATTATTAAGCCTAGTTGGCTTGAGGTTGAGAAAGCAACAATTTTTTTGATATCATTTTGGGTGAGAGCGCAGGTGGCTGTGAAGAGGGTGGTTAGGGCACCTAAGCATAGGCATAGTGTGAGGGCTGTGGGGTTGTTTTCTATTAAGGGGCTTGTTCGGATGAGGAGAAAGATCCCTGCGACGACTATAGTGCTGGAGTGCAGTAGGGCAGAGACCGGTGTGGGGCCCTCTATGGCAGAGGGCAGTCAGGGGTGGAGTCCGAATTGTGCTGATTTTCCCATTGCGGCGAGGATTAGGGCAATGAGTGGGAAGGTTAAATCTATGCCTTTTGAAGAGAGAAAGATTTGTTGGATTTCTCAGGAGTTGAGGCGAGTTGCTATTCAGGCTATAGCAAAGATTAGGCCGATGTCTCCGATTCGATTATATAGGACAGCCTGGAGAGCGGCTGTGTTGGCGTCTGTTCGGGCATATCATCAGCCGATTAGTAAGAAGGATATGATTCCTACACCTTCTCATCCAATGAATAGTTGGAATATATTGTTGGCAGTGACTAGGATGATTATTGCGATGAGGAAAATTAATAGGTATTTGAAGAAGCGGTTTATGAGGGGGTCGGAGTGTATGTATCAGGATGCGAATTCTAGGATGGATCAGGTTACGTAAAGGGCGATTGGGGTGAAGATAATGGAGTAGTGGTCAAATTTAAAGCTGATGTTGATGTCAAATGTGTGGGTGTTTATCCAGCTTCAGGTTGTGATGACGGCTTCGGTTCCCTCGTTCAGAAAGAGTGAGAGGGGAAGGAGACTAGTTAGGAAGGCTAATTTTACTGCGGTTTTAACTTGTTTTAGGGCTCAGTTTGGGCTTTGGGGGTTGGGGGATAGCGTAGAAAGGATGGGGTAGATTAGTAATGTGAAGATGATGATAAGGCTTGAGGTTATGATTAGGGGGGTGGGGTGCATAGCTTTTACTTGGAGTTGCACCAAGAGTTTTTGGTTCCTAAGACCAACGGATGAGCTATTATCCTTTAAAAGCTCTGGGCGAGTGAGCTCTGGAGTTCAACCAAAGGGATGAAGGTTAGCAGTCTTCATTGCGGCGGGCCTCTCTCGGTGGATAAGGGGGTTTTAACCCCTGTTTTTAGAATCACAATCTAATGTTTTGGTTAAACTATATCTACAGGTGGCTCAACCTCAGATTAGTTCTGGTTTGAGGATTAGGAGGAGCAGGGGAAGGAGGTGTAGGGCTATTAGAAGGTGTTCTCGGGTGTGGGAGGGTTCGAGGGCAAGAATGTGGTTGGGAAGTGGACCCCGTTGGGTTATAAGGAACATATATAGTGAATAGCCTGCAGTGATTAGGGTGCCCAGTCCTGTTAGGATGATAGTTCATCAGGATCAGTTGAATAGGGAGGTGATGATTATTAATTCTCCCATGAGGTTGGGAAGGGGAGGTAGTGCTAAGTTGGCGAGGCTTGCGATGAATCATCAGGCTGTTATAAGTGGGAGAGCCGTTTGTAGGCCCCGGGCGAGTAGTATGGTTCGGCTGTGTGTGCGTTCGTAGTTGGTGTTGGCTAGGCAGAATAGGGCGGATGATGTTAGTCCGTGGGCGATTATGAGAATTACTGCGCCGGTAAACCCTCAGGGGGTTTGGATAAGAATACCCCCTACTACAAGGCCTATGTGACTTACGGAGGAGTAGGCGATAAGGGATTTTAGGTCTGTTTGGCGTAGGCAGATTGAGCCGGTTATGATAATGCCTCAGAGGGCGAGGATAATGAAGGGATAGCTGAGTTCTTTAGTAAGTGGTTCAAGCGCTACTAGTATTCGTATTATGCCGTATCCCCCAAGTTTTAGGAGGACGGCGGCTAGGACCATAGAACCTGCGATGGGGGCTTCTACGTGCGCTTTGGGCAATCATAAGTGGACGCCATATAGTGGTATTTTAACTAGGAATGCTAGGATGCATCCTACTCATCAGATTTTATCTGCATATGTGGAGGGTTGGAGGGGGGTTGTGTGGAGGAGTGTAAGTAAAGAGAGGGATCCGTTAGTGTTTTGCAGTAGTAGGAGGGCGACTAGAAGGGGGAGGGAGCCTGCTAGGGTGTAAAACAGGAAATAGGTGCCTGCATTTAGGCGTTCTGTTTGGTTGCCTCAGCGTGTGATCAGGATCAGGGTGGGGATTAGGGTGGCTTCAAATATTACGTAAAATATGATTATTTCGGTAGCGGCGAAAGCCAGGATTAGGAAGAATTGTAAGGAGATAAGTAGGGAGATGTATGTTCGTTGTCGGTTAATTGGTTCGTACGTTGTGTGGTTTTGACTGGCTAAGATTATTAGAGGGAGAAGTCAGCATGAGAGGATTAGAAGGGGGGTTGATAGGGGGTCGGTGGCCAGGTAAGGGTTGAGGAAGAGTCATCCGGTTTCGGATGAGCTTTTTAGTCATAATAAGCTAGCCAGGGCGATTAAGAGGCTATGTAGTAGGGAGGTGGGTCATAGTCACTTGGCAGGGGCTAGTCAGATTGTGGGGAATAGCATTATTGTTGGAATGAGGATTTTTAACATTGGAGAAGGTTTAGGTTTTGTAGGTGGTCGGAGCCGTGTGTTCGTGCGGTTGCCACTATAAGGGCAAGGCCAATGCTTGCTTCGCAAGCTGAGAATGCTAGGAGTAATATTGGGGCGGGTGAGAAGCTGATGGAGGAGAGTTGAAGGGCCCATAGGGAGAGGGCAATGAAGAGGGATAACATTATGCCCTCGAGACAAAGGAGTGCGGAAAGAAGGTGGGTTCGGTGGAAGGCTAGGCCGGATAGTCCGAGTAAAAAGGCTGATGAAAATGCAAATTGGATGGGGGTCATTAGGTTAATTATGGACTTTAACCATAAGCTTTTGAGCCGAAATCAAGTGTTTTGTTTAAACTAATTACCTATTCGGCTCATTCTAAGCCGCCTTGAAGTCATTCGTAGATTAGTCCTAGTGTAAGCAGGATTAGAAGGGTAGAGGCTCACAGGAGTGTAAGTGTTGGTGAGGGGAGCTGGTCTCCTCAGGGGAGGGGGAGGAGGAGGGCGATTTCTAGGTCGAAAAGGAGGAAGAGAATTGCGACTAAGAAGAAGCGGAGGGAAAAGGGGAGGCGGGCTGAGCCTAGTGGGTCGAAACCACATTCATATGGTGAGAGTTTTTGGTGGTCTGGGGTTATGAGGGGGAGTCAGAATGAAACGATGGCCAGGATTGAGGAGAGAGCAGTGGTAATGAGTAGTGTTGTGAGTAGTAGGTTCATTATCTTTCCTTGGAGTTTAACCAAGGCTGGGTGATTGGAAGTCACATGTACTAACTTAATACTAGAAAGATTATGAGCCTCATCAGTAAATTGAAATGTAGAGGAAGAGTCAGACAACGTCTACGAAGTGTCAGTATCAGGCTGCTGCTTCAAAGCCGAAGTGATGCTCGGATGTGAAGTGATATTGGATTTGGCGGAGTAGGCAGACGGCTAAGAAAGTGGAGCCGATGATAACGTGGAGCCCGTGGAAGCCGGTGGCGACGAAGAAAGTTGAGCCGTAAACCCCGTCTGCAATTGTGAATGGGGCTTCGTAGTATTCTATTGCTTGTAAGAGAGTAAAGTAGAAACCTAGAAGAATTGTTAAGGTCAGGGAATGAATTGCTTGTTTTCGTTCTCCTTCTATGAGGCTGTGGTGGGCTCATGTGACTGTTACACCGGAGGCTAGTAGGACTGCTGTGTTGAGGAGGGGGACTTCGAAGGGGTCGAGAGGGGTGATGCCGGTTGGTGGCCAGCAGCCCCCGAGCTCTGGGGTGGGGGCTAGGCTTGAGTGGTAGAAGGCTCAGAAGAAGCCTAGGAAGAAAAAGACTTCGGAGGTGATAAAAAGGATTATACCGTATCGGAGTCCTTTTTGGACTGGTGGTGTGTGGTGGCCTTGAAATGTGCCTTCTCGTACAATGTCTCGTCATCATTGACATATGGTGAGGAGAAGGAGAGCTAGACCAAGGGTTAGTAAAATAAGTGAGTTAAAGTGGAATCAAATTGCTAGTCCTGAGGTAAGGAGAAGAGCGGCAACGGCCCCTGTTAGAGGCCATGGGCTTGGGTCTACTATGTGGTATGCGTGTGCTTGATGTGCCATTAGACGTTTTCTTGTAGGTAGAGGCTTAGTAAGAGGACGAAGACATAAGCTTGAATTATGGCGACGGCGACTTCTAATAGGGTCAATAGAAGCAGGAGAGTTGTTGTTAAAATGGCTACTGTTGGCATTAGGGGGAGGAGGACAAAAGCAGCAGTGGCAATTAGTTGAATTAATAGGTGACCTGCTGTGAGGTTGGCGGTCAGTCGGACGCCGAGGGCGAGGGGTCGAATGAAAAGGCTGATGGTTTCAATGAGGATTAGGGCGGGGATTAGTAGTACGGGGGTGCCTTCTGGGAGAAGATGTCCTAGGGCGGCAGTGGGATTTTTTCGTAGCCCGATAATTACTGTTGTTAATCAAAGGGGGACGGCTAGTGCTATGTTTAGGGAAAGTTGGGTTGTGGGGGTGAATGTATATGGAAGAAGGCCTAGTATGTTAATTGAAATTAAAAAGATTATTAGGGATGTAAATATAAGGGCTCACTTGTGTCCTCCTATGTTTAGCGGGAGGAGGAGTTGCTGGGTGAATCGGTTAATAAATCAGCCTTGAAGGGTTAAGAGGCGGTTGTTTATTCATCGGGAGGTTGGGGCTGGGAAAAGGGTTCATGGAAGGAGAAGGGCGATGGCAATTAAAGGGATGCCAAGGAGTGTTGGGCTTAAAAACTGGTCAAAAAAGCTTAGTGTCATGGTCAGGTTCAGGATTTGGTTTTTAGGGTTTGGGTGTCTTGGGTGGTAGGTTCATTTGGGAAAGTGTGTGCCATGATTTTTGGGGGAAGAAAGGCAAGAAAGATAAATCAGGAGAATACTATAATGGCAAATCATGGTGAGGGGTTGAGTTGGGGCATGCCACTAAGGGTGTTTGGGAGGCACCATTCTTTAGCTTAAAAGGCTAACGCTAGACCCGTGTAGCTTCTTAGTGAGGCGTCTTCAAGTATTAGTGAGGATCAGTTCTCAAAGTGTTCTAGTGGGACGGCTTCTACGACAATTGGTATAAAGCTGTGGTTTGCGCCGCAGATTTCAGAGCATTGTCCGTAGAAAACTCCTGGTCGAGATACAATAAAGGCTGTTTGGTTTAGGCGCCCAGGGACGGCGTCTATTTTGATCCCAAGTGAGGGGACGGCCCATGAGTGGAGGACGTCTTCTGCTGACACTAGGACTCGAATTGGAGAGTCAACGGGGACAATCATTCGGTGGTCGGTTTCTAGAAGGCGGAATTGGCCAGGGGCCAGGTCTTGTGTGGGGACTATATATGAGTCGAAACCTAGGTCGTTGTAGTCCGTGTACTCGTAGCTTCAGTATCATTGGTGGCCCATGGCTTTAACTGTTAGGTGTGGGTCGTTGATTTCGTCTATTAAGTAGAGAATTCGTAGGGACGGGAGGGCGATGAGAATGAGGATGATAGCGGGCAGAATGGTTCAGATAATTTCGATTTCTTGGGAATCTAGGATGTACTTGTTAGTTAGTTTAGTAGATACTATAGCAACAATAATATAAAGTACTAAGGTGCTGATAAGGAATACAATTATTAGGGCGTGGTCGTGGAAGTGAAGAAGCTCTTCTATTACTGGTGAAGCTGCATCTTGAAATCCTAGTTGTGAAGGGTGTGCCATTGTGATAAGACACGTGGGGTTTTAACCCACGATTCTGCCTTGACAAGGCAGTGTAATTTATTTTACTAGTGTCTTATGAAGAAAGTGACAGAGTGGTTTTGTGGTTGGCTTGAAACCATCCTACGGGGGTTCGATTCCTCCCTTTCTCGGTAGAGGGGTTGGATTTGTACGAATGCGGGCTCTTCAAATGTGTGGTAGGGAGGGGGGCATCCGTGAAGTCACTCTGCGTTTGTTGTAGTTAGTTCTACTGATTCGACTTCACGTTTAGCAGCAAATGCTTCTCATAGAATAAATAGGAACATAATAACAGCGATAAGTGAGATTAAGGATCCAATGGAAGAGACCGTGTTTCATAGTGCGTATGCGTCTGGGTAGTCTGAGTATCGACGAGGTATTCCAGCGAGACCGAGGAAGTGTTGGGGGAAGAAGGTTAGATTGACCCCTACAAACATTACTCCAAAGTGGATTTTTGTTCAGGTGCTGTGAAGGGTGTATCCTGAGAAAAGAGGGAATCAGTGTACGAAGGCCCCTATGATGGCAAATACGGCTCCTATTGAGAGGACGTAGTGGAAGTGGGCAACTACGTAGTAGGTGTCGTGCAGGACAATGTCCAGGGAAGAGTTGGCTAGGACGATGCCTGTTAGTCCTCCTACAGTGAAGAGAAAAATGAAGCCAAGGGCCCAGAGTATGGGGGTTTCCCATTTAATGGAGCCTCCGTGAAGGGTGGCTAGTCAGCTGAATACTTTTACACCCGTGGGAATGGCGATGATTATTGTGGCGGATGTAAAATAAGCCCGTGTGTCGACGTCTATGCCTACTGTAAATATGTGGTGAGCTCAGACAATAAAGCCTAATAGGCCGATGGCTATTATGGCTCACACCATACCCATGTAGCCGAATGGTTCTTTTTTACCGGCATAGTAGGCTACGATGTGTGAAATTATACCAAAGCCGGGCAGGATAAGAATGTACACCTCTGGGTGGCCAAAGAACCAGAATAAGTGCTGGTAAAGGATGGGGTCTCCTCCGCCCGCTGGGTCAAAGAAGGTGGTGTTTAGGTTTCGGTCTGTAAGAAGCATTGTAATACCTGCTGCGAGAACGGGCAGAGATAGTAAAAGGAGAACTGCGGTGATTAAGACGGCTCATACGAAAAGTGGTGTCTGATACTGAGAGATGGCTGGGGGTTTTATGTTAATGATTGTGGTGATAAAGTTAATAGCGCCTAAAATTGATGAGACCCCCGCCAAATGAAGGGAGAAAATGGTAAGATCTACAGATGCCCCTGCGTGTGCTAAATTACCTGCCAGTGGGGGGTAAACAGTTCAGCCTGTTCCGGCCCCCGCTTCTACGCCCGAGGAGGCTAAAAGGAGGAGGAAGGAGGGTGGAAGCAGTCAGAAGCTTATGTTGTTTATTCGGGGGAATGCCATGTCTGGTGCTCCAATCATAAGAGGCACTAGTCAGTTGCCGAAGCCTCCAATCATAATTGGCATTACTATAAAGAAGATTATTACGAACGCATGGGCGGTGACGATTACGTTGTAAATTTGGTCATCGCCAAGGAGTGCGCCCGGTTGGCTGAGTTCAGCTCGGATAAGGAGGCTAAGGGCCGTCCCTACTATTCCGGCTCAGGCACCAAACACTAGATAGAGGGTGCCGATGTCTTTATGGTTGGTTGAGAAAAATCAGCGTGTGATAGCCACAGGTAGGATGGCTGAGTGTTTAGCGGTGGATTGTAGCCCCACGTACAGAGGTTAAAATCCTCTTCCCACCAAGCCTTGGGGTGTTACACGTTAGATTGCAAATCTAAAGAAGCAGAGTAACGTCTGCCGGGGCTTTCCCCGCCCTTTGATTTGGCGGGCGGGGAAAGTTAGATAGATGCTCGCTGGTTTGGGCGCTTAGCTGTTAACTAAGAGTTTGTAGGATCGAGGCCTGCCTATCTAGGAAGGCTTTAGCTTAATTAAAGTGTCTGTTTTGCATACAGGAGATGTGGGGTAGTGTCCTGCAAGTCTTATCAGGGATTGGGAGATTCTCACTCCCGCTGAGGGCTTTGAAGGCTCTTGGTCTGGGTGTTAACCTAAATCTCTTAGAGACTAAAGAGCTTGAGGATTCCGGGGGTTAGGGGTAGTAGAAGAATTGAAGATGTGGCTATAGTGGCGGTTATTATAGTAGGTTGTGTTGTTACGGTTCGTCAGGGGAGGGTGCCTGTTAGGTTGTTTGGGGCGATTGTTAGGGATATAGCGTAGGAGAGTCGTAGGTAGAAGTAAAGGCTGAGTAGGGCGCTAAGTGCGGCGAGGGTAGCTGTTGGAGCGAGGTTTTGTTTGGCCAGTTCTTGTAAGATTAGTCATTTTGGCATGAAGCCTGTTAGTGGGGGGAGGCCTCCTAGTGATAGAAGTATTAGGGGTATAAGGGACGTGAGGATAGGAGCTTTGGTTCATGATGTGGCTAGGGAGTTAATTGTTGTAGATTTGTTTAGTATAAATACGAGGAAGGCGGAGGAAGTTATAATGAGGTAGATCGTAAGTGTGAGGAAGGTGAGGGTTGGCGAGAATTGTAGGATTAGAATTATTCAGCCAAGGTGGGCGATGGATGAGTAGGCTAGGATTTTTCGGAGTTGGGTTTGGTTTAGGCCGCCTCAGCCGCCAATTAGGGTGGACGAGATTCCTAGGAAGGTGAGTAGTAGTGGGTTGTTTGGTTGTAGTTGAAGTAGTAGGGCGAATGGTGCAAGTTTTTGTCATGTTGATAGAATGAGGCCGGTTGTTAAGTCTAGTCCTTGTAGGACTTCTGGGAGTCAGGCATGTAGGGGGGCTAGCCCAATTTTTAGGGCAAGGGCGATGGTGATTATTGTGGATGGTACGGGATGGGTTATTTGTTGGAGCTCTCATTGCCCTGTTAGTCATGCATTAGTTGTACTTGCGAATAGAAGTATAGCTGCTGCAGTGGCCTGTGTGAGAAAATATTTGGTTGTGGCTTCGACTGCTCGTGGGTGGTGGTGTTGGGTTATTATGGGAATGATGGCGAGGGTATTAAGTTCTAGGCCTATTCAAGCGACTAGTCAGTGTGAGCTGGTTGCAGTAATTAGGGTACCTGAAACTAAGCCAGATAATAAGGAGGCTTTAATGTAGGGGCTCATTAGCAAAGGAAGGATTTTAACCTACATTTTTAGGGTATGGGCCTAAAAGCTTGTTTAGCTGACTTTACTAGAAAGTGGTGTAGTGGAGGCACTAAGAGTTTTGATCTCTTCAGGTTGGGTTCGAGTCCCTTCTTTCTAAGGAGCTGGGGGGAGTTTAACCCCCATGGTTCACTCTATCAAAGTGGTCCTTTAATTCAGGCACAGTTCCTGCTTATATTTGAGGTGGGAGGCCGGCGAATGCAATGGGAAGGGCTAGGTGTCAGATAATAAATGCTAGTGTTAGTGGTAGGAAATTTTTTCAGATGAGGTGTATTAATTGGTCATAGCGGAATCGAGGGTAGGAAGCTCGGACCCATAGGAAGATAAGGGAGAGGACGGCTGCTTTGGTTATTAGATTAATTGTGGTTAGTTCTGGGAGTATTGGGGTGTGAGAGGCCCCTAGGAATAGGCTGGCAGAGAGGGTGTTTATGAATAGGATGTTGGCGTATTCTGCTAGGAAAAATAGGGCGAAGGGGCCTCCTGCATATTCTACGTTGAAGCCAGAAACTAGTTCTGATTCCCCCTCGGTTAGGTCGAAAGGGGCTCGGTTGGTCTCTGCTAGGGTGGAGATGTACCATATTGCGGCGAGGGGCCATGCTGGGGCGATTAATCAGATGCTTTCTTGAGTGGTGTTGAATGTTTGGAGTGTAAAGTTTCCTGTAAAAATAATTAGGGAGAGTAAGATTAGACCGAGGCTTACTTCGTAGGAGATTGTTTGTGCGACGGCTCGTAGTGCTCCAACTAGGGCATATTTTGAGTTTGAAGCTCAGCCGGAGCCAAGGATTGAGTATACTGCAAGGCTGGAGAGGGCTAGGATGAAGAGGATGGTTAGGTTAAGATCTAATGTGGGGTGTGGGAGGGGTATTGGGGCTCATAGTGTCATGGCAAGTGTGAGGGCTAGTATGGGGGTGAGGATAAATAGTATGGGAGAGGAGGTGGAGGGTCGGATTGGTTCTTTAATGAAGAGCTTAACCCCGTCTGCAATTGGTTGGAGGAGCCCGTAGGGCCCTACAATGTTTGGGCCCTTTCGTAATTGCATGTATCCGAGTACTTTTCGTTCAACTAATGTTAGAAAGGCAACGGCTAGTAGGACAGGGACGATGAAGGAGAGGGGGTTGAGGATGTGGGTAATAAGTGCTGTGGTCATAGTTAGGGAGAGGAGTTGAACCTCTGTTTAAAGGGCTTAGGTCTTTTGCATTTGCCGGGCTCTGCCACCCTAACATGCCATGTTCTTTGGCCGTATTTGCGTGCTCTCTTGCCTGTTTTAGTGGGGTGCAACGGGTGAGAGGGGGGCGTGCTTTTGGCAGGGGCCCTTCCTTTTCGGTCCTTTCGTACTGGAAAAGATCACTTCATAGATAGAAACTGACCTGGATTGCTCCGGTCTGAACTCAGATCACGTAGGACTTTAATCGTTGAACAAACGAACCCTTAATAGCGGCTACACCATTAGGATGTCCTGATCCAACATCGAGGTCGTAAACCCTCTTGTCGATATGGGCTCTGTAAGAGGATTGCGCTGTTATCCCTAGGGTAACTCGGTTCGTTGATCGGCTGGGCCGGATCTGGTTGGTCAGATGTTCTGTTCCTTAGAGCGGTGGCTCTTGGTTTTAAAAAGGGTGTTTTTATTCCACATGGGGGTTTTTTGTTACCCCGCGGTCGCCCCAACCAAAGACATTTGAACAGGGGCCATTTAGTTTGGTTCTTTATTTGGAGATGCTTAACATGGTCTGTTTTATGTCTAAAGCTCCATAGGGTCTTCTCGTCTTATGTTCATATTTCCGCTTCTGCACGGGAAGATCAATTTCATTGACCAGAAAAAGGAGACAGTTAAGCCCTCGTTATGCCATTCATACAGGTCCTCATTTAAAGGACAAGTGATTGCGCTACCTTTGCACGGTCAAAATACCGCGGCCGTTAAACGTATAGTCACAGGGCAGGCGGGACCTCTTATTCGTTGTTTTTGCAAGAGGCGATGTTTTTGGTAAACAGGCGGGGCTTTTTGGTTTGCCGAGTTCCTTCTTTTTCTTTTGGTCTTTCCGGTTGGGCACGCCAGTGTGGGGTTAACGGCGGGGTGTTGAATGTTTTTCTTGTTGTTTATTTGGTATTCATTGCTCTCTTTGGTTGGGCTCGTTAAGTTTCGGTGGGGGTTCGTTCCGATGTACACTTGTGCCTGGAGGGGGTCGGCCCCTTATTACTCATACTAGCATGATCTCTTCCATGGGGGAGCATGGAAAGGCCCGATAGAGGCCAGGGGTTGGGATGTGTTATCGGAATTAGTGGCAGAGGTGTGTTTGAGCTTTAACGCTTTCTATGGGGTGGCTGCTTTTAGGCCCACCGGGACACATAGCCTTGGTTGTAATATGATCCTTATTCTCCTGGAAAAGTTGTTTCTTAGATCAATGGGGCTGTACCCCCATTGATTTACTTTTTTGATTTCTTAGGTTCGGCTTTGCTGTTGCGGTGGTGATGTAAGAAGTCAAAAGGCTGAGCTTAAACTCAATTCTCGGGCAACCAGCTATTACTGGACTCGGTAGGTTTATCACCTCTACTCGAAGCTCTTTCCACTCTTTTGCCACAGAGACGGATGCGCCCTATGAAGGCTGTCTTGGAGTAGCTCGTTCAGTTTCGGGGTATTAGACTAAAGTGCTCTTTGCCTAAGGCTTGCTAGCTAAAACATGATGCAAAAGGTACGAGGTTTAAGCTCTGCTTTTTTGTACTTTACTGGGTTGTTTCATTTCTCTTTCAGCGTTCCCTTGCGGTACTTTGTCTATAGCTCCTGCGGTCCTTTTCTATCGCCTATACTTAGGGGGAAAAATGATTTGTTTGTTTAGTTACGTGTGTTGGGGTTTATTAATAATTGTTTTTTGTGTTTGGGGTGGGGGCTAGCTGTTGGGTGTCAGAGCAACCTGGTTTGCACGGGTGTCTCCTCGGTGTAAGGGAGGTGCTTTTCTGTTAAGCTATGTTCTGATTTTTCCAAGTGCACCTTCCGGTACACTTACCATGTTACGACTTGCCTCCCCTTTGTGTGTGGTGGTATATTAGTTATTGGTTAAGTGGATTTGGGGAGAGTGACGGGCGGTGTGTGCGCGCTTCATGGCCGGCTTCAGCGAGACACTCTGTTTCTTTGCTTACTGCTAAATCCTCCTTCAGACGTGTGTTTCATTTCGTCGTTCGTGGTTCTCTGAGTAGAGAATGTAGCCCATTTCTTCCCCCTTCATACGCTACACCTCGACCTGACGTTTTGGGCTGTGCCAACTTTGCCTACTATTAGTCCCTCACAGGGTAGGCTGACGACGGTGGTATATAGGCGGGTTAAACAAGAAGGGGTGAGGTTTAACGGGGGTTATCGGTTTTAGAACAGGCTCCTCTAGGTGGTTTTAAAGCACCGCCAAGTCCTTTGGGTTTTAAGCTAATGCTCGTAGTACCCGGGCGGATGGGGAGTGTATATTGGTATCATTGTTTAGGGCTAGGCATAGTGGGGTATCTAATCCCAGTTTGTGTCCTAGCTTTCGTGGGTTCAAGGGGGGTGAGGCTACTTTCGTAATTGTTCTTCATGCCCTCGGGAGCGTATAACTGCCTTGAGGGTGTTCGGCCTCAGTTTGGTATTTAGTATCTAACCACTCTTTACGCCGGGGGCTAACAACTTGGGTCTCTCGTATAACCGCGGTGGCTGGCACGAGTTTAACCGACCCTCTGGGCCGTAACTAAGTCAAGTTTTCACTTATGGCTTAATGTTTATCACTGCTGAGTTCCCTTGGGGGTGTGGCAAAGCAAGGCGTCATGGGCTACAGGGGTGTGCCTGATGCCGGCTCCTAGTTCCCGGGCAGGGTGTGTAGGGCATTCTCACGGGGGTGCGGATACTTGCATGTGTAAGTTTGGCCAGAGTTGTTAGTAAAGTCAGGACCAAGCCTTTGTGCCCGCGGGACTTTTTAGGGCCCATCTTAACATCTTCAGTGTTATGCTTTTTTTAAGCTACGCTAGC